CCCTGCCCGCTCTTTTTTTCCTGTATTTTCCGTATCACAGAAATTAGGAATTGAGAATCTATCTCAAAGAAAGGTCTGACTGGTTGATATTCATTGTTTTTTAATTTGATACATTGCGGTCAGTAACATTGGTGAATTGGGTTAAGGTACGGAAAGAGAGGGATTCGAACCCTCGGTAAACAAAAGCCTACATAGCAGTTCCAATGCTACGCCTTCAACCACTCGGCCATCTCTCCTACATAATGATTATGACCGAGACCCCGAGCGAATAGCGAAAAGAATTTATCCTTCGAGCCTGGGAGAAAAAGAGAATTTTTTTTGTGAAAAACTGTTAAAAACAATAAAGATATATATCTTGTTTACCAAGACGGCGCTCCTATTTTTTTCTTCTATTTATACCGGATTTAATCAATGAATTGGAACGAATTAACGGATCGGTCTATTTTTTAGACTCTGGAAGACCTTTAGATCATAATTATCTTTAAATTCGAATTCCATTTCCATAAGAATTCTCAAATTTCTTTCCGGTTTTAGATCGCTCAGCAACAACCCCTTAACTCGTAAATCTATTCCAAATTCATAAATCATCCCCAGGGATTTTGAGAGTTGATTGTATAATGTATAAGCGTATACTCGCTATGCACAAAACGGAGGGTTATTCTATTTTCATCATAGAACGATTATTCGATTCTTTTTCTTCTTTGGATCATATGATCATTTAAGAAAAACTTCTCAAATTATCCTCATCCATGGGAGAAAATCTTTGATTCTTCAACTTCGATCAAATCGGAATAGTTCCTTTAATTCTTATACTACTCCATTTGGATGAAATCGAATCGGATTCAAATATTTCTTATTTTTTATTGACTCCTGTCAAATTTTTGAATGAGTTTGCTTTTATGTTATTTCGTACTGTACAATTCCTTTGTTTGTGGGATCCTTTTCTCACGGAGAGGTAATGAAAAGAATTAGAGAATGGATTTCGACCTATGCCTAGATCGCGGATAAATGGAAATTTTATTGATAAGACCTTTTCAATTGTAGCCAATATATTATTACGAATAATTCCGACAACTTCAGGAGAAAAAGAGGCATTTACCTATTACAGAGATGGTGTGATTTGATTAGTTTTTTAGTTACCGCTTTCAGTCTTAGGAGAAAGACAGATGATTCGGGATAGAAAAGAACGAAAAAAGATTATTGAAAAAATCTACGCTTGTTGAAGGTGAAGTTTATACATAAAACAATTCCTTCTGTCGTGTATCCCCGATTAATGCAGCCTCAGATGCTTTAATTATCGATTCTAGTATTGAGCGAAAGGTTACACCTATGGGTTCTGTATTGCAGGCCAACCCTACTACACTAGTACCAATAGGCGGCATAGGGGAAGAGGCGCTACGCCTAGGAATCAACAACACGAAAACTTTGTTATAAATTACCCCTTTTCCTTATCGGGATCGGGACTAAGAAGAATGGTTGGGATAACAAACATCCATCTCGTTCGTACTTTGGATACCCTTATAACCATCGAAGGCTGTTGAAGTGATTAATTCCTGGAAATTAAGGGGCGTTGAGAACAAAAAAATTGTTGGAGTTTACATTTTATCTTATCTAGTACCAGTACCAATACGCGTGATGCTAAGAAAAGATCTTTTGCAGTAGGTTGGCTAGAGATTTCTTGTAAAAACATTAGCCCCATTCAGTTCATAATGAGAATATTTCAATCTTTTTTGATTCCATGTATTATTCTCATTATGCACATAAAGGAGGAGCCGTATGAGATGAAAATCTCATGTACGTTTCTGGAACGGAGAATTCTTTGAATCGAATGACGACCGTAACGGATGTCAGCTCAATCCGAAGGAAATTATGCGGAAGCTTTACAGAATTATTATGAAGCTATGCGACTGGAAATTGATCCCTATGATCGAAGTTATATACTCTATAACATAGGCCTTATCCACACAAGGAATGGAGAACATACAAAAGCTTTAGAATATTATTTTCGAGCACTAGAACGAAACCCGTTCTTACCACAAGCTTTTAATAATATGGCTGTGATCTGTCATTACGTGCGACTATCTCGACTATAGAAAAAAAAAAGGGGGGAAGAAAGAGCAAATACACTAATAAATACTAGGAAAAAATAGGCTTTCTACATATGCATCGTGAAAAAAAAAACGATTCGTATCAGCTGTAGCAAAGAAAGAAACTTCATAGAAGTCGAAATATGAAGAAATAGATATGCCTAGATACTTTATTCTATGGATAAAGGATCTAATTGATAGAGGACGCACCGTAAAGACCAATTCGCGAGGTTTTGGGCCGATGCCGATCCAATAAGAACTGCTTATTTATGTCATGATATGAGATAAAAGTTAGGAATCGACTTATGTAATAAAGTCGATCCCCTAAGGTATTGAGCAGCGGTGTAGCATCAGATCCCAAAGACAGTAAGCTTTTTTTTTTTAGGAAAAAAAGGCTTTTTCAAAGATTCTAT